ATTTTATTGATAAGACCTTTTCAATTGTAGCCAATATCTTATTACGAATAATTCCGACAACTTCGGGAGAGAAAGAGGCATTCACCTATTACCGAGATGGTGCGATTTGATTCTTTTTTTTTTTTTTATTTATTTATTATTCGTTCTTATTTAGTTATTATAAATTAATAATTAATGTATTAATATATTATAAAATATTCTAAATTAATAAATTATAGATTTATTATAAATATTTATTATAATTATAAAATTATAAATCAATTTTATATTTTTTATATATTTTATCATTTTTTCTTTTATATTTTATAGTTATACTTTTTTTATTTTACCGCTCTCAATCTTAGGAGAAAGACACTCAGGATAGAAAGGGATAGAAAGAAAAAAAAAATTATTGAAATAAATCTACGCTTGTTGAAGGTGAAGTTTGTAAGTAAAACAAGCCCTTCTGTCGTGTATCCCCGATTAATGCAGCCTCAGATGCTTCAATTGTCGATTCTAGAGTATTGAGCGAAAGGTTACACCTATGGGTTAGGTCAAACCTACTCCACTAGTACCAATAGGAGGCATAGGGGAAGAGGCACTACTCCTAGGAATCAACAACACGAAAACTTTGTTATAAATTATCCCTTTTCTTTATCAGGATCGGGACTAACAAGAATGGTTGGGACAACAAACATCCATCTCGTTCGTATTTTGGATACCCATATAACCATCGAAGACTGTTGAAGTGACTAATTCCTGGAAATTAAGAGGCGTTGAAGACAAAGAAATTGTTGGAGTCACCCTTTTTTATCTAGTACCAACATGCTTGAGTTAAGGAAAGTTTTTTTACAAGAAGGTTGGCTAGAGATTTCTTGTAAAAACACTAGTCCCACCCAGTTTATAATGAGACTATTTCAATCTTTGTGGATTCCATGTATTATTCTCATTATGCACATAAAGGAGGAGCCGTATGAGATGAAAATCTCATGTACGGTTCTGAAACGGAGATTCTTTGAATCGAACGACGGCCGTAACGGATGTCGGCTCAATCCGAAGGAAATTATGCAGAAGCTTTACAGAATTATTATGAAGCTATGCGATTAGAAATCGATCCCTATGATCGAAGTTATATACTCTATAACATAGGCCTTATCCACACAAGGAACGGAGAACATACGAAAGCTTTGGAATATTATTTTCGGGCACTAGAGCGGAACCCATTCTTACCACAAGCTTTTAATAATATGGCCGTGATCTGTCATTACGTGCGACTATCTCCACTATAGAAAGGGAAAGAAAGAGCAAATCCGTTAATAAATACTAGAAAAACAGGCTTTCTACATATGTATCGTCCAAAACAACGATTTTTATCAGCTGTAGTAAAGAAATACACTTCATAGAAGTGGAAATATGACGAAATCGGTATGCCTAGATACTTTATTCTATGGATAAAGGATCTAATTGAAAAGGAAGCGCCGTAAAGATCAATTCGCGAGATTTTGGGCCGGTACAATAAGAACTGCTTACTTATGTCATGATATGAGATAAAAGTTAGGAATCCACTTATGTAATAGAGTTGATCCCCTAAGGTATTGAGCAGCGGTGTAGCATCAGATCCCAACGATAGTAAGTCTTTTCCTTCTTATGAAGAAAGTCTTTTTCAAAGATTCTATATAAATTTATATACGAAACCGAGATAGTTACCTTTCATAAAATTCTAATGATAGCGGAAATGCCTATACTTTATGAAGGTGGGAGAAAAGATAAAACTGATTAAATCATTAAGCAAAATTCAAGTTTGAAACTCATAACCTCTTTTGGTTAACTCGAGAGAAAAAAAAATGGGATACTAAAAGAATTTGACTGCTGAGCCGTATGAGGTCGGAAACTCTCAAGTACGGTTCTAAGGGAAGGAATTTACCCGCCTATTCCGACCGGGGAGAACAGGCCATTCGACAAGGAGATTCTGAAATTGCGGAGGCTTGGTTCGACCAAGCTGCCGAGTATTGGAAACAGGCTATAGCGCTTACTCCTGGTAATTATATTGAAGCGCAGAATTGGTTGAAGATCACAAGGCGTTTCGAATAAGAACACTATTTTATTCTAACTATTTTATTTTTTTATTTGTTATAATGAATTGTTTATGAATTGTTTGTTGTCTCTATCAGTCAAATAAAACAGATCATTTCTCTGGGAAGAACCAATCAAAAAATTTCATTATATCCCTTCTCCTTCTAAGATCGTTCTATTTTGTCTGTTATTTCGTAGGGATAAACAATATACAAATAAGTTAGAGAATATATTTCTTTTCTGCTATTAATAATAATAACTAATAAAAGTAAAAGAGACCCTCGAATGACTAAATAGAAATACTGGTATGTCTCTTAGTAATGACTAATGACTGTTCACACGGTTTGGAATAGAGTAATAGTAATATATTCTACGTAATACATAAAGTGTCTCCATTTAGGAACTTCTAATTGAGATATGAATACATTGGGTTGCACAAAAAAAAATT